AGTTAAGTAAGCTAAAAATAAGCTATTGGGTTCATACCCCAAATATGAAATTCTCCTTAATTAATTATAAATTATATTTATTTTTATTTTATTATTTTATGTATTATTTTTTCATTTTCAAGAAATAATTGATTTTTAATTTGAGTAATAATAGAAATTTCATTAATTTCTTTTATACCTATTATTAAAAATAATACACTATTTAATTCTTCAGCATTAATAATTTACTTTCTTATTCAATCATTATCCTCCATTCTTTTTTTACTTTCCATAATCATAAATTATATAAAAAGATATAATCAAATTACATCTCTTTTAATTTTATTAACAATTCTTTTAAAAATTGGATTTCCCCCCTTTCATTCATGAATAATTCAAATATCAAATGGTTTATCCCTCATTCATTTATTTTTTATAATTACATTAATAAAAATTATTCCTTTTTATTTCTTATCTTTCTTTCACTCTTATTTATTACAAATAATAATTTTATTTTCTATTTTTTTAAGAACAATTTTAGGATTAAATCAAACATTAACCCCAAAAATTATTATTTTTTCCTCAATCTCACATATAAATTGAATGTTATCAATTATAATATATTATTACTTATCATGAATTCCTTATTTTCTTATTTATACATTAATTACATTTATATTAATTAAAAGAATACTTTTATTAAAATGAAATTCAATTAATTCTCCAATTTTTATTAATAATAATAAAACAATTAATTTCCAAATAATAGTAAATTTAATATCCCTTGCAGGAATACCACCCTTTTTAGGATTTTTTCCTAAATGAATATCAATTATATTACTTTCTTCCTCTATAAGAATAATTTTATTAGCTTTACTTATTTCCTCATTAGTTAATATTTATATTTATCTTCGTATTACTTTTTCAATTCTTTTAAATATATCAATAAAAATTAAATGAGAAAAAAATAACATTATAATTTCAAAATTATTTTTAATTAATTTAATAAGAATTTTTTTCTTTATTCCCTTAATTTAAATGACTTTAAGTTAAATAAAACTATTTACCTTCAAAGTAAAAATTAATATAATTTAAGTCTTAAATCTTAGAAATACTCTTTTTTAAATTTGCAATTTAAAATTTTATTATAAACTATAAGATTATTGGTATAAGAATTAATCCTATATAAATTTACAATTTATCACCTAAATACTCAGTCATTATACCGCGATGAATAATATCAACAAATCATAAAGACATTGGAACAATATATTTTATTTTTGGGGCATGATCTGGTTTAATTGGATTAAGAATAAGATTAATTATTCGAATAGAACTAAGACAACCAGGATCAATTTTAAATAATGATCACTTATATAATATAATTATTACAGCTCACGCTTTTATCATAATTTTTTTTATAGTTATACCCGTGATAATTGGAGGATTTGGAAATTGATTAGTTCCATTAATATTAGGATCACCAGACATAGCCTTTCCTCGTATAAATAATATAAGATTTTGACTTCTTCCACCTTCTTTAATATTATTATTATCATCCTCAATAGTAGAAAGAGGAGTTGGTGCCGGATGAACAGTATATCCCCCTCTTACATCTAATATTTTTCACTCAGGTACTTCAATAGATCTAGCAATTTTTTCTTTACATATAGCAGGAATTTCATCAATTCTAGGCGCAATTAATTTTATTTCAACTATCATAAACATACGAGGTTCAGAAATAACATATGAACGTATTCCTTTATTTTTATGATCTGTAATAATTACAGCAATTTTATTACTTTTATCACTACCAGTTCTGGCTGGAGCAATCACAATATTATTAACAGATCGAAACTTTAATACATCATTTTTTGATCCAAGAGGGGGAGGGGATCCCATTTTATTCCAACATTTATTTTGATTTTTTGGTCATCCTGAAGTTTACATTTTAATTTTACCAGGGTTTGGCATAATTTCTCATATTACATCATTTAATAGAGGAAAAAAAAGAACATTTGGAACCTTAGGAATAATTTATGCAATATTAGCTATTGGATTGTTAGGATTTATTGTTTGAGCTCATCATATATTTACAATTGGAATAGATATTGATACACGTGCATATTTTACAGCTGCCACAATAATTATTGCTGTCCCAACCGGAATTAAAATTTTTAGATGAATAGCTACAATTTATGGATCAAACTTAAAACTAAATCCTTCAATAATATGAGTACTAGGATTTATTTACTTATTTACTATTGGTGGCTTAACTGGTATTATTCTATCAAATTCATCATTAGATATTATTCTTCATGATACATATTATGTAGTAGCTCACTTTCATTATGTACTTTCAATAGGTGCAGTATTCACAATTTTCGCAGGTATCATTCATTGATTTCCTTTAATAATTGGAATTACCTTCAATAAAAAATGATTATATATTCATTTTTTAATTACATTTATTGGAGTAAACTTAACCTTTTTTCCTCAACATTTCTTAGGGTTAAGAGGTATACCACGACGCTATTCTGATTACCCAGACTATTATTATAAATGAAATAATTTATCTTCTTTTGGTTCAATTATTACATTCATTAGAACAATTTTTTTCCTAATTATTATCTGAGATTCAATAACAAAAACCCGTAAAATAATATCAATTTATTCATTAAGATCATATCAAGAATGGCATATAAATTTTCCTCCAAGAAGACATACATATCTACAAAGAAATATTTTTATTAAATAAACAAATGTCAACATGGAAAAATATTAACTTTCAAGAAAGAAATTCACCCATTATAGAACAAATAATTTTTTTTCATGATCACACAATAATGGTTATTATTTTAATTGCTTTGCTTACATTATATATAATTACAAACTTAATTTTCAATAAATTTTATTCTCGCATAAAAATAGATAATCATGAAATTGAAATTATATGAACAATTTTACCTGCAATTATTTTAATTTTTATTGCCTTACCCTCATTACGAATTCTTTACATAACAGAGGATAATATATTATCAACATTATTAATTAAAATTAAAGGACATCAATGATATTGATCCTATGAATACGCCGATTTTAATAAAGAATTTGATTCATTTATAATTCCCCAAGAAATGTCAAATAATAATATATTTCGTTTACTTGATGTTGATAACCGATTAATTTTACCAATAAAAATTAGAACCCGTTTAATATTAACATCATATGATGTAATTCACTCCTGAACTATTCCTTCAATAGGAGTAAAAATAGATGCCATCCCCAATCGATTAAATCAAACAATTTTATACCCACAACGACCTGGAATTTATTATGGACAATGCTCAGAAATTTGTGGTGTAAACCACAGCTTTATACCAATTACATTAGAAATTATTTCATTAAATGATTTCATAAAATGGTTAAAAACTTTATTGAATGGCTGAAATGAAAGCAATGGTCTCTTAAACCAAATTATAGTATTCAAATACTTTCAATAAAAAACTAGTTAATTTATAACATTAGAATGTCAATCTAAAATAACTAATAGTGTTTTTTAATTCCACAAATAATACCAATAAATTGAATAATATTATCATGATTACCCGTCTTAATTATATTAACAATAAGAATATTAATTTTCTTTTCTAAAAAGGCTCAAAAAAAATTTTTTCTGAAGAATAAAAAAAAAAATTTTTTCTGGGAATGATAACTAACTTATTTATAATTTTTGACCCTTCAACATCAAATTCATTATCATTAAATTGAATTTCTAATATTATCCCCCTTTTAATTTTTCCTTTATCATACTGAAAAATTCCTTCACGAATAATAATATTTATATTAACAATAATAAAAATTATAAGAAATGAAATAAAAATTATTTTAGGAATATCAAAGTACAATTTAATAATAATATCATTATTTTTATTTATTATCATTAATAACATTTATGGTCTTTATCCATATATTTTTACATCAACAAGTCATTTAATTATAACCTTTACTATAGCATTACCATTATGAATAAGCTTAATTATATACGGAATTATAAAAAAAAGAATAATAATAATAGCCCATTTAGTACCAATAGGAAGACCATTAATTTTATCATTTTTTATAGTTATTATTGAAACAGTAAGAAACTTAATTCGTCCATTGACCTTGTCAATTCGCTTAACAGCAAATATAATTTCTGGTCACCTTCTTCTTTCTTTATTAAGAAGAGCAATAAATAATAATGAAATAATATTAATAATAATACCTATATTAATAATTTTATTAATATTAGAAACAGCTGTAGCAATTATTCAAAGATATGTATTTTCAATACTAATAACCTTATACATAAGAGAAATTAACTAATGATAAAATCACCATTTTTTTTAGTTGAAATAAGTCCTTGACCTTTAGTATCATCAATATTAACATTTTCAATAATAATAAGAATAATTATATTTTTTCATTTCAAAAATATATTAATAATAATATTAATAATTATAATATTATTTATTGTTGCATTTCAATGATGACGAGACATATCTCGTGAATCATCATTTCAAGGTAATCATCCATTTCAATTAAAAAAAGGATTAAAAATTGGAATAATATTATTTATTATCTCAGAATTATTTTTTTTCTTGTCTTTTTTCTGAGCTTTCTTTCACTCAAGATTATCACCTAATGTAGAAATTGGTTCAATTTGACCACCAAAAAATATTATCCCTTTAATACCTTTTACAATTCCTTTATTAAATACAATTATTCTTTTATCCTCAGGGATAACAGTAACGTGAGCTCATCATAGAATATTAAGAAAAAACAAAAGTCAAATAATTTTTTCTTTATTAATAACAATTATATTAGGAATTTTATTTACATTACTTCAAATTAATGAATACAATCAAGCTCAATATTCCATTTCAGATTCAATTTACGGATCAACTTTTTTTGTAACAACAGGGTTCCATGGATTGCATGTAATTATTGGAACTATATTTTTAAGTGTTATATATTTTCGAATAAAAAATAATTTAATATCATCTAATCATCATTTTAGTTTTGAAGCTTCAATTTGATATTGACATTTTGTTGACATTATCTGAATTTTTTTATTTACATTTATATACTGGTGAATTTATTAAAATAATTCTATTAGTATAAATAGTACAAATAATTTCCAATTATAAAGTTTTTTAAAAATAGAATAATTTTAATCTTATTAATTTTTATAATTGTTATCATTTTTTTTATTATTTTAACACTTTTTAAAAAACTGATTGGTTCAAATAAAGAAAAAAATTCACCATTTGAATGTGGATTTGATCCCTTCTCAATAACTCGAATTCCATTTTCAATTCACTTTTTTACAATTTGCATCATATTTTTAATTTTTGATATTGAAATTATTGTTATTATTCCGTTACCTGAATTATTACATATAATAAAAACCTTTTATTTCTTTATTACTGCAATTATAGTAATTTTTTTAATTTTAATTGGCTTACTTTATGAATGAAAAAAAGGATTGATTGAATGAATATAGAATAGTATTTAAAATAAATAAAATCTAAATTGCAATTAGAAATTGTAAATAACCTATTCTTTAAAAGAAGTAAATATTACATTCAGTTTCGGCCTGAAAATTGGGAAAACCCTTTTAAAATTTAATAGAAGCTAAAAAGGAAGCTATTCACTGTTAATGAATAAAATGGAATTCCCCTATTAAGACTATAAAAGGGCTGCTAACCCTAAAATAATGATAATCATTTAGTCTTTAATTTTATAGTGTATCCTAACACCTGATATTTTCAGTATCAAAAAGAAACTTAATTCTAAAATTATTCTTAATATTAATATCATTATATTTTCAATATAATATTTTATTTATTTAAACTATAAGAATAATAAAAAGTTAAAAACAAAAAAATTAAACATCCTCCCCCAAATAAAACATTAATGTTATGAAAAATATTTAAAATTTTTGAAATAAATATTATAAAATTTATAAAACCCTTTCTCCCAAAATTTTCAAGGAAATTATAATCACATAAATTATAAGAATAAAAATTTTTTATAATAATAAAAGTAAAATTTGTTCTAAAAAAGGGAAGAAATCACATTTTTCCAAAAAAATTAATCACTTGTATAAAAATAATAAAATCGGATAAGATTCATAAAATAAATATTCATCCTCTAATTATAATTAATAAACAATTTAAAAATTTAATTTTATAGCTAACAATAATAATTTTTTCTATTCCTACAATTAGTCATCTAAAACCACATCCAAAAAATAAAACCATTACACCCAACATTATAATTGAGATTTCCATTAATCTAATAAAAGAAGAAATTCCAATAACATTTCATTTTCCTCTTCTTCATCACAAATAATATAATAATCGAACAGAATAAAAAAAGGATCTAATAATACATAAAATTATTAAAATTAAAATAATTATATTATTACAATAAGCATAAATAAATTCTATAATTAAATCTTTTGAATAAAAACCTCTTAAAAAAGGAAACCCAATTAAAGAAAAACTAGATAAAATCAAAAAATAATTAATTAAAGGAAATTTAAATAAACTTCTTATTAACCGAATATCCTGAATACAAAAATTATAATGAATTAATGCACCCGCACACATAAAAAGTATGGCTTTAAATAGCGCATGAGTAAGTAAATGAAAAAAAGCAATATTTATTTTACCAAAAGACAAAATTACTATTATTAAAGCTAACTGTCTTAATGTTGATAAAGCAATAATTTTCTTTAAATCAATTTCTAATATAGCACCTACCCCTGAAAGTAATAAAGTCACCAATGAAATAATTAATAAAAATTTTCTTAAACCATTATTAAAAAAAAAATTATTAAAACGAATTATTATATAAACACCAGCTGTAACTAAAGTAGAAGAATGAACTAAAGCTGAAACAGGAGTAGGGGCTAATATAGCTGCAGGTAACCATGCTGAAAAAGGAATTTGAGCACTTTTAGTTAAAGAAGCAATTATAATTAATATAATTAGAATATTTATAATTCAATTAGTATTATTTCTAAATATAAAGCTTCCATAATGGAAAAAAAAGATAATTCTTAATAATAATGCAATATCACCAATACGATTACTTATAATAGTAATTATACCAGCATTATTAGATTTCTCATTTCTATAAAAAATTACTAATAAATAAGAAACTAGACCTAAACCATCTCAACCCAATAAAATCATAATTATATCTATACCTATAATTACCAATATTATTGAAATTACAAATATTACTAATAACATAATAAAATAATTTTTTATTACATCATTTGCCATATATTCTTTTCTAAATATAAAAATTATTCTTGAAATAAAACAAACAATAAAAATAAAAAACATTCTTATTCAATCAATAAAAAAAATTAAGTTAAATTCAATACCCTTACAAATTATAAAGATATATGAAATAATCATTACTTTTATAATTATAAATAAATAAAATCCTAACAGTATTCTTAGTATTCCCACAGTAAAAAAAACAAAAAAAAATAAAATAAAAATTATCCTATATATTCTATATCATTAAAACCACAATTTAACATTTTATTTAAACTAATAAGATCCATTCTTATTAAAATTAAAAATATTATGTTCACAATCAAAAACATTCACCCTTTAAAACTCAAAATGTTAGAGGAATTAAATGAAATAAAAATAAATTTATTTCTAAACATCTAACACCTCAAATTGAATTAATTACTCATCTTTTACCATGATTAATATAACAAAACAAAAATAAAGAAAAATATGCATTAACAAAAGATAAAAAAATAATTAATATTAATCTTAACAATCTAAAACAAGATAATCCAACCATTAATATAATTTCAGAGGCAAGGTTTATAGAAGGAGGAGCTGCTAAATTAAATACACAAAAAATAAATCAATAAAAACACAATAAGGGAAAATATATACCTAATCCTCGTAAAATAAATATTTTACGTGAAAAAAATCGTTCATAATAAGAATTTCTTAAAGCAAATAATGATGAAGAACAAAATCCATGAGAAATTATTATTAACAAACCACCTCATAAACACAATTTTTCTATTGTTATTAAGCCTGAAAATAGTAATCTTATATGACAAATTGATGAATATGCAATTATTGATTTTAAATCAAATTGAAATATACATTGAATCCCTGAATATAATCCACCAACTAAACCAATTCTAATAAAAAATCAATTATACTCTATTAAATTTAATTCAATAAATTCTTTAAAGCGAATAAAACCATAACCACCCAATTTTAATATAACCCCCGCTAATATTATAGAACCACTTACAGGTGCCTCTACATGCGCTTTTGGTAGTCATAAATGAAAAAAATAAATAGGAAGTTTAATCATAAACCCAACAATTAATATTATTATTATAACTCCATTTAAGTTAAACTTTTCTCATTTTAAGAAATAATATTGCAATCTTCTACTTTTCAAAAATAAAATTATTACTAGTAAAGGTAATGAACCAAAAAATGTATAAATAATTATGTATATACCTGCTTGTAAACGTTCAGATTGATTTCCTCATTTTAAAATAATTAACAATAAAGGAATAAGTACACACTCAAAAAACACATAAAATATTAATAAATTTAATGAAATAAAACATAATAATAATAAAATTATTATTAAAAAAACACAAAATAAAAAAAACTTCCTTTTTACTAATTCTCTATAAACTCTTGAAAGTATTATATAAATACTAATTAATAATCTTAATAAAATTATTAATCATCTTATTAAATCACCACCAAAAATAAAATTAAAAAAAATTATATTACTTTTTATAACTATTATTATTAAAATAAAATATATCATTATTATACCTGAGATCAAATTAATTCACTCCACCCAAATTATTCCTATTATCAATAATAAACCAATTAATAAAATTATCATAAAATTAACAAAAAATTGCTCTTAAAATTTTTATCCTTTCATTTCCATAATAACCAACTATATAAACCATTAAAGATAACCCTATTCTTGCCTCACATACAATTAATAATAAAAATATTATTAATCCTGTTATATTTTCATAACCACAAAAAAAAAATAACCCTAAACATAAAATTCCCAAATATATAAATTCAAAACATAACAATAATTTTAACAAATGATATTGATTAAAAAATAACGTAATAAAACCTCTAATAATAATAATAATACCAAAACTAATCATTTGTTAATAAAGTAATTTAAATAAAATATTAGTTTTGTAAACTAAATATGACTTTTCCTTTATTATCAGAAAAAATTTATCATTACCACAAATCCCCAAAATTTATATTCTTATTAAACTATTTTCTGAAATAAATCTTTTAATTTTAATTCCTATTTTATTTATACTCTCTTTTCATCCATTAATAATAATTATTTTAATTATTCTTTTATCTATTATTATTGCCTTTATAACATTTAAAATTATAAATTTTTCCTTGCCTCCATTTATACTACTATTATTAATTTTGGGTGGTATATTAATAATTTTTTCCTATTTTATTAGATTAACTTCAAATCAAAAATTTTTATTCAATAAAGCATCTTTATTTTTCTTACCCTTATTATTAACAATAAATATTTTTGATTTACCTATTTATCATAATAACACAAAATCATTTTTATTAATAGTATCAAAAAAATTCATATTAATTTTTATTTTAATATTACTATTTTTATTAATTACTTTAATGGCAACAACAAAAATTTTTAAATCAATTAAATCACCTCTTCGATCAAACTAATGACTAAAAATATTAATAATCAAGTTATAAATTTTCCAACACCATCAAATTTATCATATTTATGAAATATAGGATCAATTTTAGGAATATGTATAATTGTTCAAATTATTACAGGAATCTTTTTAAGATTTCATTATAAAAATGATATTAACATAGCTTTTATAAGAATTAATCATATTATACGTGATGTTAATAGAGGATGGATAATTCGCCATCTTCATGCTAATGGTGCCTCCTTATTATTTATATTTATATATATTCATATTATACGAGGAATTTACTTTAAATCATTCAAATATATGTATATTTGATTAACAGGGATAACTATTTTAATTATTATAATAATAATTTCATTTTTAGGATATATTTTACCATGAGGACAAATATCTTTTTGGGCCGCAACAGTAATTACAAATTTAATTACAGCTGTCCCCTTAATTGGAAAATCCTTAACTATTTGAATTTGAGGAAATTTTTCCGTGGCCGAAAGAACTTTAACACGATTTTTTTCCCTTCATTTTTTAATACCCTTCATAATATTATTTCTTATTATTCTTCATATCTCATCACTTCATTATTATTCATCAAGAAACCCTTTAGGTATAAGAAAAAATCATGACAAAATCCCATTTTTCCCATTTTTTATAATTAAAGACTTAATAGGATTTATACTAACATTATTTCTTTTCCTAATTTTAATTTTAATATTTCCATACATTTTTAGTGATTCAGAAAATTTTATTCAAGCTAACTCATTAATTACCCCAATTCATATTCAACCAGAATGATACTTTTTATTTGCTTATGCTATTCTTCGTTCCATTCCTAATAAATTAGGAGGTGTAATTGCTTTATTAATATCAATCATAATTATAATTTTTCTTCCATTTCTTAATAACAATAAAACTATTAATTCCAATATAAATATATATAAAAAATTATTAACTTGAATATTTATCTCAACTTTTTTTATATTAACAATATTAGGAATATTACCAGCTGAAGAACCTTTTATTAAAATGAGATTACTATTTACATTATCTTACTTTATTATAATTATCTTTTTACCCTTATAAAATCTTCTTAACTATAAATAAGTTTATATCTTGAAAATATAAAAAAGGAAATATATTCTCCTAGAAGATTATTCTAAAACTGACCCAATTATTAAAAACAATATAATTAATTACAAAAAATAACTGTATAATTATTAAAACAATAATAATTCTAAAAGGAAGTACATTTTTTCATGCAATAATTATTAACTTATCATAACGAAAACGAACTAATGTTCCACGAATAAATAAAAATATACATATTAACATCATTATTATAATTTCATTATATATACCTCCTAAAAATAAATATGATGATAATAAACAAAAATATATAATTCTACCATATTCAGAAATAAATAATAAAGCAAACAAAAAGCCTCCATATTCTACATTATAACCAGATACTAATTCTGATTCACCCTCACTTAAATCAAAGGGAGAACGATTTGTTTCACAAAAACAAATCAACAGTCAATATAATATTAAAATTATACATCCTCATATTATTCTATTCATTTCTTGTAGTTCCATTAATCTAATAATTCTATATTCCCCAGTTCATATAATAATTCCAATTAATATAAATGCCATTGAAACTTCATATGAAATAACTTGAGCAATACCACGATATGCACCTAAAATAGCATATTTTGAATTAGAACTTCATCCCCCCCCCAAAATTACATATACTCTTAAACTTGAAATGCATAATATTATTATTAAACCATAATTAAAAATTCATTCACCATTTATTCATTTATAAATAATTCAGTAAAGTATTATCAAAAAAATTGATAAAAATGGAATTATAAAATAAATAATTATATTAATTCTTAATAATACTCTAAATTCTTTTCTTACTAATTTTATAGCATCAGAGAAAGGTTGAAATAATCCAATTAATCTTACTCGACAAGGACCTTTACGAATTTGAACATAACCTAAAATTTTACGTTCCAATAATGTAAAAAACGCCACACTTACAAAAACAAATAAAATTAAAAATAAATATATTAATAACATAAAAATTTCTAAAGGAATATAACATAAAGGAAGCTTAAATTCCTCGCATTTAAATCTGCCACTTTAGCTTCTATATGATATTACCTCACCAACAGATTCTAAATCTGACACAATTACTTTTGCTAATATAGCTTTTACAAAAATTACTTTAAAATATTAAATGAAAAAATTCCTTTCGTACTATTAATCATTACTTATATTATTTAGATAAAAACCAACCTGACTCACGTCGGTCTGAACTCAGATCATGTAAGATATTAAAAGTTGAACAAACTTCTTAATTTACCTTCTTCAATAAATAAGTATCTTAATCCAACATCGAGGTCGCAATCTATTTTATCAATATGAACTATCCAAAATTATTACGCTGTTAACCCTAGAGTATTTATTTCCTTTTATCATTATAAATGGATCATTATAAAAAAGAAAGATACACATTCTTTATCTGTCACCCCAACAAAGATTTTTAATTTTGATAAAATAAATTAAAAATCAAAAATTCATAGGGTCTTTTCGTCCCAAATAAACATAAAATCTTTTTCAATTTTAAATAAAATTTTATATTTTAAAATAAATAAAGTCATTTACTGTTAATTCATTCTTTTAGCATTCATTTAAAACCTTATTTCAATACCTTTGTATAGTCAAAATACTACAGCAATTTAATATTTCATTGAGCAGAACTTACATTTTATTAAACTCAAAATACAATGTTTTTGATAAACAGTCACTAAAATAATTCGCCGAGTTCATTAAATTTAATCAACAAATTTATACTAATTATTACATCATACCTTTTATAAAAAATTAAACAAAAATTCCCTTTAAAAAATGTTACTTTAATTCATTAGGTAATCAATAATAATAAAAAGATAATTTTATTCCTTCCCCTTATTCAAAATAACTTTTATCTTTAACTTAATTTAAGCTTATCCCCAAATTAAAAAACTATAAAATTAAAATCAAATTTACTTTTTTATAGAAAAGTATAAAACTTTACTTTCTCAAACTAGATATCTATTATTTCGTTAAGCATTTCACCTCTATCATTATATTTACCTTTTACTATGCCACGCAAAATTCATTTATAATAATAGCTCAAATAATCTTCTAGAATTAATATATCTATATTATTATTTGTAACACCCTAATGCAAAAGGTACTAATATTATATTCTTTTTCTATAATTCCTTTTATCTTTCCTTTTCAGTACTAACACAAAATTAAAAACTTTTAAATAACCTTTTATATATAAAATAAAACTCTTTTACTTATTACTAATAAAACTTTTTATAATTAAAGAGGCGTTAAGCAAAAATTCTTTGTAAAAGAATCATCAAATGATTTCACTTTATAAAACACTTTCCAGTACTTTAACTTTGTTACGACTTATCTCCAATAGAGAGTGACGGGCAATATGTACATATTTCAGAGCTTCATTCAACATAATATGTTATCTTACATTTACTATTAAATCCTTAATTTATAAAAATTATTACAATTATTCTTTCATCCCCAATTCAATCAAAATAATTCATTTTAACCTTAATTTTATATTGCACCTTGACCTAAAATTACATATTATTTTTCTCCTATTATTAAATTATAAATAAATTATAATTAATTAAAAATAATTTTTATAGTGGTATACAAATTGACTTAACAAAATTAAGTAAAATTTTTAGCGTTATTTCTTTTAAATAAAACAAATTCCTCTAAAAAGCTTAAAATACCGCCATAATAATTTGCTTTTTATAATTTTATTAATCACAAATAATCATCTTAAATAATAGGGTATCTAATCCTAGTTTATAACCAAAAATTCTTTTAAATAAACTATACAATAAATTTAATTACATTTCACCGTTTAATTAAAAATACCCTTAAAAACAATTTTTTTAATATTATACAATTAATTCATTTTACATTAAGCCGTTTAACCGCGGCGGCTGGCACAGCACTTAGCCAAAATTTAATTTACATCTTAGTTGTAAAATTACAACTTAAAAATTTCTTCTTCTAATATTAAAATTATTACAATTATATAAAGAACGTAAATAAAAATGAATTTATACCTTAACCTATATTATTTCTTCCCTTTCTTTTTTTTTTGCTTTCAAAAAGAAAGGGAAGATCTCAATACCAATTTTTTATTTTGTTCCCATGTATTATCTTAATGTATTAAGTAGAACTTATGATATATTTTAATCTCCACCCTGGAGAGGTTAATTGTTTGGTTTTAATTTCAATTGAAGCTCACTACACTTTAATTTTCTTTTCAGAGGGATAATTATAAATGAAATCAGCAAAGGGACCATTGACATTTCTACCATATTTGACTTGTAAAGTATTTATTTCATAGCCACTCTCTGCTGTCAACAATAAATGTTATAATATTTTCAATAATTGACTTTTTAAAAATGATATAGTAAAATGCCTGATAAAAGGGTTATTTTGATAGAATAAATTATGTTGATTTACTTTTACTATAACTTTAATAAAAATTTTTTATTACTTTTAAATTCAAAATTTAACGTGCTAAACACCAAA